ATAATTAATAATTTTGTAAATTTTTAAATTTTATTAATTTTATATTATTTTAAAAATAATGATTAATTGGTATAAAATTATTTATTAATAAATAAATATAAAAATATTTAAGGGGTATTTTTATATAAAATTTAATTTAGTGAGGATTGAACTAATAAAATTTTATATTAATTAATTTTACATATATTTTGGTTAATTTTTTTGTTATTATATTATTTTACATGTAAATTTTTGTGTGAAAAAAAAATTATTTTTAATAAATGATTTATAAATTAATATTCTCAGTAATTAATATTAAATAAAAAAGAAATTTTGTTTTAGTAATTATATATAAGTATTGGTTAAATTTGTGCCAGCTACCGCGGTTATACAAATAATACAAATAAAAATTTTTTGATTGTAATTAAATAGTTATATAAATAATATATTTATAAATTTATTAAGTGAAATTTTTAAATTTATTTATTTATTTATAAAAAAAATAATTGAAGTTATAAAAATTTTGTAATAAACTAGGATTAGATACCCTATTATTAAAATTAAATAAAAAAAAATCAAAGTAGTATTAGTTATATTCTTAAAATTTAAAAAATTTGGCGGTATTTTAGTCTATTCAGAGGAATCTGTTCTGTAATTGATAATCCACATTGAACCTTACTTAAATTTATTTAATTTGTATATCGTCGTCATCAGAATATATTATAAGATATAATTTTCTTAATATTAATAAAAATAAAATGTCAGATCAAGGTGCAGTTTATATTTAAGTAGAAATGGATTACAATAAATTTATTTAAATGGATTATTTTTTGAAATAAAAATATAAAAGTGGATTTGAAAGTAAAAAAAAAAAGATTATTTTTTTGATTTTAGCTCTAAAATATGTACATATCGCCCATCGTTCTTATTTTTAAAATAAGATAAGTTGTAACATAGTAGATGTACTGGAAAGTGTATCTAGAATGACAATTTAAAGCTTAAAAAGTTAAGTATTTCATTTACATTGAAAAGAAATTTGTGCAATTCAATTTAAATTGATTTTTTTTTTTCGTAAAAAGAAGCACAAAAAAGAAAAAAATTGTTTATATATTTAATAAAAGTAATTTTAATAATTTTAGTTTTAGTATTTTTTAAAGAAAAAATAATTTTAATTATAGTGAATTAGTATTGTAAAAGAAAATTGAAATAATTTGAAAAATTTTTATTTTAAAAGAAAATTTGATTTATTGTACCTTGTGTATCAGGGTTTATTAAATAATTAATAATTATAATTATTTTTCTCGAATTTTAAAGATTTAATTATATATAAAAGTTAATGTTGAATAATTATTTTAAATATATAATTTGAAATGAAATGTTAATCGTTTTAAAATATATCTAGTTTTTTAAGAAATAAATTTAATTTAGATTTATAAATTTAATGAATTAATTTTTTTAATTTATTAAATTTATAAAATTAATATTTTAAGGGATTAGCTTTAAAATAAATTTTTAAATTTTTAAATTTTATTTAATAAAATGTAAGCTTAAAATTAGTTATCATTAATAATTTTGTTATAAATTATTTTTTTTGTAATATTATTTATTAAAAATTAAGTTTTTTATTAATATATGATCCAATTATATTGATTAAAAAATTAAGTTACCTTAGGGATAACAGCGTAATTTTTTTTTAGAGTTCATATCGACAAAAAAGATTGCGACCTCGATGTTGGATTAAGAGTTATTTTTAGGTGTAGCAAAAATTTATATTCACCTGTTTATCAAAAACATGTCTTTTTGAATTTAATTTAAAGTCTAACCTGCCCACTGAAATTTTTAAAGGGCCGCAGTATTTTGACTGTGCGAAGGTAGCATAATCAATAGTCTTTTAATTGAAGGCTTGTATGAATGGTTGAATGAGATATAAACTGTCTTTTTTAAAATTTTTTAGAATTTTATTTTTTAATAAAAAAGTTAAAATAAAATTAAAGGACGAGAAGACCCTATAGATCTTTATTTTTATTTTTTATAAATTAATAAGATTAAAAAAATTTATAAAAAAATTAAAAATTTTATTGGGGTGATATTAAAATTTAAATAACTTTTAAAATTAATAACATTAATATATGAATTTATGATCCAATTATATTGATTAAAAAATTAAGTTACCTTAGGGATAACAGCGTAATTTTTTTTTAGAGTTCATATCGATAAAAAAGTTTGCGACCTCGATGTTGGATTAAGAGTTATTTTTAGGTGTAGAAGTTTAAAGTTTAGGTCTGTTCGACCTTTAGATTCTTACATGATCTGAGTTCAAACCGGTGTAAGCCAGGTTGGTTTCTATCCTTAATAAAATATTATATTATAGTACGAAAGGACCTAATATAAAAAATATAAATTTTAAAATAAAGAATTATAATAAAATTAATTACTATTTTGGCAGATTAGTGCAAACTATTTTGGCAGACTATTTTGGCAGATTAGTGCAATAAATTTAGAATTTATTTATATAATATAATTATTATAAATAGTATTTTTGTTTTATATAGATTTATTATTATCACTAATTGGAAGATTATTATTAGTAATTTGTGTATTAGTAGGAGTAGCTTTTTTAACTTTATTAGAGCAAAAAGTTTTAGGTTATATTCAAATTCGGAAAGGTCCTAATAAAGTTGGATTTATTGGCTTATTACAGCCTTTTAGAGATGCTGTAAAATTATTTACTAAGGAAATTACATATCCTTTGTTATCTAATTATATTTTTTATTATTTTTCTCCTATTTTTTCATTATTTTTATCTTTATTAATTTGAATAACAATACCTTATTTAATTAAATTATATTCTTTTAATTTAGGGGTTTTATTTTTTTTGTGTATTACTAGATTAGGAGTTTATACTGTAATAGTTGCTGGATGATCCTCTAATTCTAATTATGCCTTATTAGGAGGATTACGGGCAGTTGCTCAAACTATTTCTTATGAAGTTAGTTTAGCTTTAATTTTATTGAGATTTATTATTTTAATTGGAAATTATAATTTTATATATTTTTATGAATTTCAAATTTATAGTTGATTTATTTTATTTTGTTTTCCTTTAGCAATAGTTTGATTTGTTTCTTGTTTAGCAGAAACAAATCGAACTCCTTTTGATTTTGCTGAAGGAGAATCTGAATTAGTTTCTGGGTTTAATGTTGAATATAGAAGAGGGGGATTTGCTTTAATTTTTTTAGCAGAATATTCGAGTATTTTATTTATAAGAATATTATTTTGTGTGATTTTTTTAGGAAGAGATATTTATAATTTTTTTTTTTTTTTAAAATTAACTGTTATTTCTTTTATATTTATTTGAGTCCGGGGGACATTACCCCGATTTCGTTATGATAAATTAATATATCTAGCTTGAAAAAGATTTTTACCTATATCTTTAAATTATTTATTTTTTTTTATTGGGGTAAAATTAATTTTATTTTCTTTACCAATTTAATTTTTTAAATTAATAGAAGATTGAACTTCTTTCTTATGTTTTCAAGACATAAACTATAAAAGCTTATTAATTTTTTTTAATTTAATAATTTATCTCAGTATTTTGATAAAAGGGGGTTAATAAAAAAATATAAAAAATATAAAATTGTTAAAATTTGGCCGGTTAATACATAAGGTGTTTCAACAGATCGGGCTCCAATTCAAGTTAATAAACAAGAAATAATAACTATATATCAAAATAATATTTGATTTAAAGGATAAAATTGAAGTCCTCGAAATTTTCTAGTGTGAGTAAAAGGTAGAATTATTAAAATTGCAATTGATAAGACTAATGCAATTACTCCTCCTAATTTATTTGGAATAGATCGTAAAATTGCATAGGCAAATAAAAAATATCATTCTGGTTGAATATGAACTGGTGTGACTAATGGATTAGCGGGAATAAAATTTTCTGGGTCTATTAATAAATAATTAAATTTTCAGATAAAAGCAATTAAAATTCAAATAAAAATGATAAATCCAATTAAATCTTTGTAAATAAAATAAGGGTGAAATGAAATTTTATCAATATTTCTATTTAATCCTAAAGGATTATTTGATCCTGTTTGGTGTAAAAATAATAAATGAATTATTGTTAATGCCAAAATAATAAATGGTAAAATAAAATGAAAAGTAAAAAATCGAGTTAATGTTGCGTTATCTACAGCAAATCCCCCTCAAATTCATTGTACTAAATCATTCCCTAAATAAGGAACAGCAGATAATAAATTAGTAATGACTGTAGCCCCTCAAAAAGATATTTGTCCTCATGGAAGTACATATCCTAAAAATCCCGTTGCTATTACTATAAATAAAATAATTACCCCAATTATTCAAGTAGGAATATATAAATATGAATTATAATAAACACCTCGTCCTACATGAATAAATAAACAAGCAAAAAAAAAAGAGGCACCATTAGCATGGCAAATTCGTAAAAATCAGCCATTATTTACATCTCGGTAAATATGATTAACTCTATTAAAAGCTGTTTCAATATCTGCAGTATAATGTATTGCTAAAAATAGCCCTGTTAAAATTTGGATAATTAAACATAATCCTAATAAAGAACCAAAATTTCATCATGCTGAAATATTTGAAGGAGTAGGAAGGTCTACTAAAGCATTATTTATAATTTTTAATAATGGATGAGATTTTCGAAAAGGTTTAAACATTTTTTTTTTTTTAGTTTATAGGTCGTAAAGGGCCATAATTTTTTTTTGTAATTTTTACAGTTATTAATAAAGTTAAAAATAAATAATTAATTAATAAAATTGTAATTAAATTTGTAGGAAAGTTATATATTTTATTTAATGAAAGAGTATCTTCATATATTAAATTTGAATTTATAAAATTGATTATTTCATTATTAAAAATAAAATTTTCAAAATATATTTTGTCTAATAAAAAAATAGTAAAAATAAAAAATCTTATATAAAAAATAAAAAAAAATATTAATTTAATAGAAAATGAAAATATTTCATTGGAAGATAAAGAAGTTACATAAATAAATAAAACTAATATTCCTCCTATAAAAATTAAAAATAAAATATAAGAAAATCAAAATGTTTGTATAGAAATTCCCAATAAAATGGAAATTAAACATGTTTGAATTAATAAAATTAATCCTATAGCTAAAGGATGTTTTATTTGTATAAAAATAAATGATACAATTAGTCTAAAAATTATAAAAAATAAAAAAATTTCAAGAAATAGTTTATAAAAAATATTAGCTTTGGGAGTTAATGAAAAGGAATTTTCTTTTTTCTTGAGTTTTAAAAAATATAATTTTATTTTTAGTTTACAAGACTAATGTTTTTTTTAAACTATTAAAACTTTTTTTTTATGATAAATTTATATATTTATTTTATATTAATTATAATATTTATATTTAGATGTATTACATTTGTTTCTAGACGAAAACATTTATTATGTACCTTATTAAGTTTAGAATTTATGGTTTTAATCTTATTTAGATTATTATTATTTTATTTAAGATTTATAAATTTTCAAAATTATTTTAGAATATTTTTTTTAACTTTTTGTGTTTGTGAAGGAGTATTAGGTTTATCTATTTTAGTTTCAATAATTCGAACTCATGGAAATGATTATTTTCAAAGATTTTCTATTTTGCAATGTTAATTTTTATGTTAAAATTTATTTTTTTTATTTTATTTATATATATATTATTTTTTTTAAAAAATATCTTTTGGATATTGCAAAATTTATTATTTTTAATTTCTTTTATTTTGATTTTAAAAATTAATTATAATTATTATTTTTGTTTTATTTCTTATTATTTTGGTATAGATATAATTTCTTATGGATTAATTTTATTAAGAATATGGATTTGTTCATTAATATTAATAGCTAGAGAAAGAATTTTTCGAATTAAAAATTATGAAAATTTATTTTTATTTATGATTATATTTTTGTTAATAATATTAATATTAACATTTAGTTCAATAAGAGTTTTTATATTTTATTTGTTTTTTGAAAGAAGTTTAATTCCAACTTTATTTTTAATTTTGGGTTGAGGGTATCAACCAGAACGATTACAAGCAGGAATTTATTTATTATTTTATACTTTATTGGCTTCTTTACCTTTATTAATTGGTATTTTTTTTATTAAAATAGATATAAATACAATAAATTTATATTTATTAAGTTATAAAAAAATATATAATTTAGATTTTTTGTATTTAAGAATAGTATTTGCATTTTTAGTTAAGATACCAATATTTTTAGTTCATTTATGATTGCCTAAGGCTCATGTAGAAGCTCCGGTTTCTGGTTCAATAATTTTAGCGGGGGTTTTATTAAAATTAGGGGGGTATGGATTATTACGAATTTTTTTTTTATTACAAATTTTAGGAATAAAATTTAATTTTATTTGAATTAGAATTAGATTAATTGGTGGTGTTTTAGTAAGATTAATTTGTTTATTTCAAATAGATTTAAAGGCTTTAATTGCTTATTCTTCAGTAGCTCATATAGGAATTGTTTTAAGAGGATTATTAACTATAAGATATTGAGGAATAAATGGTTCTTATAGTTTAATAATTGCTCATGGATTATGTTCTTCTGGATTATTTTGTTTAGCAAATATTTCATATGAACGAATAGGAAGACGAAGATTAATAATTAATAAGGGGATAATAAACTTTATACCAAGTTTATCCTTATGGTGATTTTTACTATGTTCAAGAAATATGGCAGCTCCTCCGACATTAAATTTATTAGGGGAAATTTCTTTATTAAATAGAATTGTTAGTTGGTCATGATTAACAATAATTAGTTTATCTTTATTGTCTTTTTTTAGAGCTGCTTATACTTTATATTTATTTGCTTACAGACAACATGGTAAATTTTATTCGGGCACATTTTTTTTTTATTCTGGGTTAAACCGAGAATATTTATTGTTGGTATTACATTGATTACCTTTAAATTTATTAATTATAAAAAGAAGTTTTTGTATATTATGAATTTAATTTTTTTTTTTTTATTTAAATAGTTTAAAAAAAATATTGATTTGTGGTGTCAATGATATGAATTTTTCATTTTAGATCTTTTTTTTTGTGAATAACTTAGTTAATTATTGTAAAAATAGTTTTTATATTTTATTTTTTATTAGTATTGTTTTATTTATTTTTAGAATTAAATTTTTATTAATGGATATAATTTATTTTATCGAATGAGAAGTAATTTCTTTACATTCGATGTCAATTGTAATAACTTTTTTATTTGATTGAATAAGATTGATATTTATATCATTTGTTTTATTTATTTCTTGTTTAGTAATTTTTTATAGTAAAGAATATATAATAGAAGATTTTAATATTAATCGTTTTATTTTATTAGTATTAATATTTGTTTTATCTATAATGTTATTAATTATTAGCCCTAATTTAATTAGTATTTTATTAGGTTGAGATGGGTTAGGTTTAATTTCTTATTGTTTAGTAATTTATTTTCAAAATGTAAAGTCTTATAATGCTGGTATATTAACTGCTTTATCTAATCGAATTGGAGATGTAGCTTTATTATTAGCAATTGCTTGGATATTAAATTATGGAAGTTGAAATTTTATTTATTATTTAGATATAATAAGTAAAGATAAAAATATAATAATTATTGGTTATTTAGTTGTTTTAGCTGCTATAACAAAAAGAGCCCAGATTCCTTTTTCTTCTTGACTTCCTGCGGCTATAGCGGCCCCAACCCCTGTTTCTGCTTTAGTTCATTCATCAACTTTAGTAACAGCTGGGGTTTATTTATTAATTCGATTTAATTTATTATTAGTGGATTCTTTAAGAGGTCAATTTTTATTATTAATCTCTGGTTTAACAATATTTATAGCTGGGTTAGGAGCTAATTTTGAATTTGATTTAAAAAAAATTATTGCTTTATCCACATTAAGTCAATTAGGATTAATAATAAGAATTTTATCAATAGGATTTTTAAAGTTAGCTTTTTTTCATTTATTAACTCATGCTTTATTTAAAGCTTTACTTTTTATATGTGCGGGGGTTATTATTCATAATATAAAGAATATCCAAGATATTCGTTATATAGGAAGATTAAGAATAAGAATACCATTAACATGTAGATGTTTTAATATTGCTAATTTAGCTTTATGTGGAATACCCTTTTTAGCAGGGTTTTATTCTAAAGATTTAATTTTAGAAGTAGTTATAATATCTTATATAAATTTTTTTTCTTTTTTTCTTTTTTTTTTTTCTACTGGGTTAACAGTTTGTTATTCTTTTCGATTAGTTTATTATTCAATAACGGGAATTTATAATGGTATTTCTTTAAATATATTAAATGATCAGGGTTGAATTATGAGAACTAGAATTTTTAGATTAATAATTATAGCAATTATTGGGGGAAGAATATTAAATTGATTAATATTTTATAATAATTTAATAATTTGTTTACCTTTTTTAATAAAAATATTAACATTAGTTGTATGTATTTTAGGGGGAATTTTTGGTTATTTAATTAGAAATATTTCTTTTTTTTTTTTTAATAAATCATTAAATTATTATAAAGTAAGTTTTTTTGTAGGAAGAATATGATTTATACCAATAATTTCTACTTTAGGGATTATTAAAATACCTTTAATTTTAGGATTAAATTGTTTTAAAATTTTTGATCAGGGTTGAAGTGAATATTTAGGGGGTCAAATATTGTACAATCAATTAAAAAATTGTTCTTTATATGTTCAAGAATTTCAAAATAATAATTTAAAAATTTATTTATTAAGTTTTTTATTGTGAATTTTTATTTTGTTAATATTAATATTATTTTTAAATTAATTTTTTTTTTTTTTTATTTAAATAGCTTATATTTAGAGTGTGACATTGAAGATGTTAAAGAAATTATTTTAATTTTTAAATATTTTTTTTTTTAATTTATAAAAATTTTTTTTATTTTTACATTGAAAATGTAATGTTTTATTTTAAACTATATAAATTTTTTAAAATATGATGATCAAGAAAAAGCTGCTAACTTTTTTCTTTAATGGTTTAATTCCATTTATATTTTTTTTTTTTTTTAATTGGAATTTAAGTAATTCAATAATATTATTAACAGTAATATACCTCTTTTTGGTTTCAATTAATTTTTTAAGATAAATTGAAAAATCAATACTTTTTAAATGCAAATTAAATGTTATAGTTAACTATTATCCTAAAATAAGGGTGTAATTCACCTAAAATTAGGTCGAAACTAATTGCAATAAATCGCTTCAAATTTTTTTTTTTTAATTATTTCATTCTAAAGCTCCTTGGTTTCATTCATGAAATAAACCAATTAAAAGAATTCCAATAAAAATTAAATTAGTAATTGTTCAATTTATTAAATTAGATGTTTTGAAAATTAAAATTATTGGTAAAATTAAGGCAATTTCAACATCAAAAATTAAAAAAATAATAGCAATTAAAAAAAATCGGAGAGAAAATGGTAAACGAGAATAATTTATTGGGTCAAATCCACATTCAAAAGGAGAACATTTTTCTCGATCTATAATTGTTTTTTTTGATAAAAAAGTAGCTATTAATATTATAATAATTGTGACAATAAAAATAATTAATCTTATAATTAAAGTTAAAAACATATTTATACTAAAATTATTTAGTCCTTATGATTGGAAGTCATATATACAAATATATACTTTATAAATTTTTATCTACCTCATCAATAGATTGAAATATATAAAAATAATCAAACTACATCAACAAAATGTCAATATCAAGCAGCTGCTTCAAATCCAAAATGATGAATTTTAGAAAAATGATTATTAATATGTCGGATAAAACAAATTAATAAAAATGATGTTCCGATTAAAACATGTAACCCATGGAATCCTGTTGCTATAAAAAATGTTGACCCATATACATTATCAGCAATAGTAAAAGGAGACTCAAAATATTCATAAGCTTGTAAAATTGAAAAATAAATACCTAGTAAAATAGTAAAAAATAATCTTTGAGTAGTTTGTGTGTGATTTCCTTCAATTAAACTATGGTGGGCTCAAGTTACTGTTACACCTGAAGTTAATAAAATTACTGTATTTAATAAAGGAATTTGAAGAGGGTTAAATGGGGTAATACCTATAGGGGGTCAAATTATTCCTAATTCAATTGTTGGGGATAATCTTCTATGAAAAAAAGCTCAAAAAAAAGAAATAAAGAAAAAAATTTCTGAAACAATAAATAAAATTATTCCTCATCGTAAACCTAAAGTTACAATAAAAGTATGTAACCCTTGAAAAGTGCCTTCTCGAGAAATATCCCGCCATCATTGAAATATAGTCAAAATAGTAATTAAGTTACCTAAAAAAAATAATGTTGTGTTATAGTGATGAAATCATTGAACTAACCCTGATATTGTTGTTATAGCTCCAATTGCCCCTGTTAAAGGTCAAGGTCTTCGGTCAACTAAATGAAATGGATGATTTGCATATATTGACATTTTTTTTTTTTTTTTTAATTAACTTCTCTAGAATATAAAGTTCTTAAAACAGCAAAAACATAAGATTGAATAATTGCAACAGCTGATTCAAGAATAAGTAGAGCAATTTGGGTAATTAAAATAATTGAAAGAATTAAATAAGAAGAAGCTATAGGTCCAGTATTTCCTAATAAAGTTAGTAATAAATGACCAGCAATTATATTAGCTGTTAATCGAACAGCTAAAGTTCCAGGTCGAATAATATTTCTAATAGATTCAATACAAACTATAAATGGTATTAAAATTTTTGGGGTTCCTTGAGGAACAAGATGGGCAAATATATGTTGGTTATGATTAATTCATCCATATAATATAAATCTTAATCAAAGGGGAAAAGCTAAAGTTAATGTCAATGTTAAATGACTAGTTCTAGTAAAGATATAAGGGAATAATCCTAAGAAATTATTAAATATAATTAAAGAAAAAAGAGAAATAAATATTAAAGTTCTCCCATTATGTTCAGAAGAATTTAAAAGTAATTTGAATTCTTTATGTAATGTAATTAAAATTTTATTTCAAATAATTTGGAATCGATTTGGTATTAATCAAAATGAAGAGGGAATAATTAATAATCCAATAAATGTTCTTAATCAATTTAAGGATAAATTTATAATAGTTGTTGAAGGGTCAAATACAGAGAATAAATTTGTTATCATTTATCATTTTCAAGTTAAATCTTTTTTTGAAGATATTTTTAATTGAGTAAATTTTGGTAAAGATGGAATATTACAGTAATAAGTTTTTACATTAAATAAAATTAAAGTAAAAGAAAAAATAAAAAATAAAGTTAATCATCTAATAGGGGCTATTTGAGGAATAAAAAATATTATATTAAAATTAATATCTTTAGTTTGACATACTAAGGTTTTTTTTGAAACTAATTTTTTTTTTTTTTTTTCATTAAAAGTAGGCGCTAATTTACTATAATATGGTTTAAGAGACCATTACTTGCTTTCAGTTATTTAATGTTTTTTTTTTTTTAATTTAATTGAGAAGAAATTCATTTAATAAAATAATTTATAGGAATTCTTTCAATTACAATTGGTATAAAGCTATGATTAGCTCCACAAATTTCTGAACATTGACCAAAAAATAATCCTGGTTGATTAATTAAAAAATTAGTTTGATTTAATCGGCCAGGTGTTGCATCAATTTTAATCCCTAATGAAGGAATAGTTCATGAATGTAATACATCTGTTGCTGTTACTAAAATTCGAATTTGATTATTAAAAGGAAGAATAATACGATTGTCTACATCTAATAAACGAAAATCATTTATGTTAAGTCTATTAGAGGGAATTATATAAGAATCAAATTCTAAATTTAAAAAATTTGAGTATTCATAACTTCAATATCATTGATGCCCAATTGCTTTTAGTGTAATTAAAGGGGTATTAATTTCATCTAATAAATATAAAAGTCGTAAAGAAGGGAAAGCAATAAATATTAAAATAATTGCAGGTAAAATAGTTCAAATAATTTCAATAGTTTGTCCATGCAATAAATATCGATTTGTGAATTTATTAAAAAATAATATAAATATAATATAAGAAATTAAAGTTGTAATTATAATTAAAATTAAAACTGTATGATCATGGAAGAAATTTAATTGTTCTATTAAAGGAGATAAACTATTTTGAAGTCCTAAATTAGATCATGTTGCCATTTTTTTTCTAATAAAAGAATAAATCTTTATATATGAAGCTTAAATTCATTGCACTAATCTGCCATATTAGATTTTTTTTTTTTTAATTAGATGATAAAAAAGAAAATTCAGAATATGTGTGTTCTATAGGAGGTAAAGAATGATATCATTCAATTGAAGATGAAAGTTGTATAGGGAAAGAAGGAGTTCGTTGAGAAATTATTCTTTCTCAAATAATAAAAATAAAAAATATAATTGCAAATAGTGAAATTATTCTTCCTAAAGAAGAAATAATATTTCATGTTAAATAACTATCTGGAAAATCAGAATAACGCCGAGGTATCCCGGCTAATCCTAAGAAGTGTTGAGGAAAAAAAGTTAAATTAACTCCAATAAATATAATTGAAAATTGAATTTTTAATCAAGTTGGATTTATAGTTAATCCTGTTAATAGGGGGTATCAATGAACAAATCCTGCTATAATAGCAAATACAGCTCCTATTGATAAAACATAATGGAAATGAGCAACAACATAATAAGTATCATGTAGAATAATATCAATAGATGAATTAGCTAGAATTACCCCAGTCAATCCTCCTACTGTAAATAGGAAAACAAATCCTAAAGCTCATAATAAAGCAGGGCTATAATTTAACTGAGTTCCATGAAGAGTGGCTAATCAACTAAAAATTTTAATTCCTGTGGGAACGGCAATAATTATAGTAGCTGAAGTAAAATAAGCTCGGGTATCAACGTCTATACCAACTGTAAATATATGATGGGCTCAAACAATAAATCCTAATAATCCAATTGCTAATATTGCATAAATTATTCCCAAGGTTCCAAAAGTTTCCTTTTTTCCTCTTTCTTGTGTAATAATATGAGAAATTATTCCAAATCCTGGTAAAATTAAAATATAAACTTCTGGGTGACCAAAAAATCAAAATAAATGTTGATATAAAATTGGATCTCCTCCTCCTATAGGATCAAAAAAAGAAGTATTTAAATTTCGATCAGTTAATAGTATAGTAATTGCTCCAGCTAAAACAGGTAAAGAAAGAAGTAATAAAATAGCAGTAATTACTACAGATCAAACAAATAAAGGTATTCGATCTAATGTAATTCCTATTGATCGTATATTAATAACTGTGGTAATAAAATTTACAGCTCCTAAAATAGAAGAAATCCCAGCTAAATGTAAAGAAAAAATAGATAAATCTACAGAAGCTCCTGTATGAGCTAAATTAGATGATAATGGAGGGTAAACGGTTCAACCGGTTCCAGCTCCATTTTCTACTATTCTTCCTGATAAAAGTAGAGATAAAGATGGGGGTAAAAGTCAAAAACTTATATTATTTATTCGAGGAAAAGCTATATCTGGGGCTCCTAATATTAAAGGAACTAATCAATTTCCAAATCCTCCAATTATAATTGGTATAACTATAAAAAAAATTATAACGAAAGCATGAGCAGTTACAATTACATTATAAATTTGATCATTCCCAATAAATGCTCCAGGGTGTCTTAATTCAGTACGAATTAAAATACTTATTGATGTTCCTACCATCCCAGATCATGCACCAAAAATAAAATATAAGGTTCCAATATCTTTATGATTTGTTGAAAAAAGTCATTGTCGCAATTTTTTTTTTAAGAACTAAATGATTAATACAAATATTATTAGTTTTGAAGACTATTAGTTTAATTAACTTAAATTCTTTTTTTTTTATAAAATTAGGTAAATTAATGAAATAATTATTAACCCTATGATAGAAAAAAAATTTATAGTTAAAATAAAAGTTATATTTTTATTGCTAAAGTTATTCATTAACATTCAAGAATTTTTATTGAAATTTAATATAAAAATTCTATAAGATATTCGTAAATAATAAAAAAGAGTAATTAAAGAAAAACAAACTATAATAAATAATAAAAAGTAATGATTTAAAAATATTAAATTTTGAATAACTAATCATTTAGGTAAAAATCCTAAAAATGGAGGTAATCCTCCTAAAGAAAGTAAATTTAGAAATAAAAAAAATTTAATAATTGGATTTATTAATGAAAAATTAAAAATTTGATTAAAATAAAAAATTTTAAAATTATTGAATAATAAAATAATAGAACTTGAAAGAAAAGTATATAAAATAAAATAAAATAATCATAAAAATTCATTATTTATTATTGCAATTAATATTCATCCTAAATGATTAATAGAAGAAAAAGCTATTAATTTTCGTAATGAAATTTGATTTAATCCTCTTAAAGCTCCAATTATTACAGATAAAATAATTGAAATTATAAAAAAGTTATAATTTCAATTATAAGAAATTAAAATTAAAGGGGCAATTTTTTGTCAAGTTATTAAAATTAATGCATTTATTCAATTTAATCCTTCTATAACGTTTGGAAATCAAAAATGAAAAGGGGCTGTTCCACTTTTTAAAAATAAAGTTGATAATATTAATAATTCATTAAAATTATTTAATATTAGAAAATTATTATTAAAAATTAATATATTTAAAATAATAGAAAATAATAAGATAGTTGAAGCAAAAGCTTGAATTAAAAAATATTTTAGTCTACTTTCAGATGTTAATAAATTTTTTTTTCTTTCATTTATTAGGGGGATAAATGAAAGTAAATTAATTTCTAACCCTATTCAAGCTCTTAATCAAGAATTTGAAGAAATAGTAATTAAAGATCCAAAAATTAATATAATAAAGAAAATAATATTAGAAATTTTCTTGATTTTTTAAAAAGAAAAGGATTATAACCTTTATAATTGGGGTATGAACCCAAAAGCTTAAATTAGCTTATCTTTTTTTTTTTTTATATTTTAGTGTATGAAGCACAAAAGTTTTTGATACTTTTAGAAATAGTTTAATTCTATTAAATATATAATGAATAAAGTTAATTACTTTATAATTTACCCTATCAAGGTAATCCTTTTTATCAGGCAATTCATTTTTTTTTTTTTTTTTTTGATTAAATGGCTGATAATAGGTAATAAATTGTAAATTTATTTATGAAATTAATAATTTCTTTAATCATTTTTTTTTTTTTAACTTTATATTCAAAAATGATATTAGACTGCAATTCTAAAGGAATAATTAAATAATTATTAAAGTTT